CTCGGTCAGAATAGGTGGGTGAATTCCTTCCCTTAGAACCGTACTTGAGAGTTTCCTAACTCATACGGCTCAGCCTCAGCAATCCATTATTTTTGTATCCCATCTTAATCTCCCCTAGACTAACTAAATAAGATTTCTCGTAAATCAATCCCATTTTTGTTTTTCTGGTTACCCAGAAGAGGTTAATTACATACATTTCCATGAGCTTCAAACGTGAATTGGGATTTCATTTCGAATTCAGTTTTCTCTTTTTTCCCACCTTCAGAAAAATGAAGCATAGACATCTCTGCTATCATTAGCATTTTCTGAAAGGTAACTATCTCGATTTCATATCGAAATTTCTATAGAATCTTTGAAAAAGACTTTCTTTCCTCCATAAGAAAGAAAGGACTTACTCTCTTTGGGATCTGATACTACACCGCTGCTGAATACCTTAGTGGATCGACTCTATTACATAAGTGGATTCCTAATTTTTATCTCATATCATGACATAAGGAAAGCAGTTCTTATTGTATCGGCCCAAACCCTCGCTAATTGATCTTTACGGCACTTCCCCCATCAATTCAATTAGAGCTTTTATCCATAGAATCTAGTCTTATAGGCATATCTATTTCTTCCTATTTTGGCTTCTATGAAGTCTCTTTCTTTGCTACAGCTAATAAAAATCGTTGCTTTGTACGATAAATATGTAGAAAGCCTATTTTCGTTCTAGTATTGACTGGCGAATTGGATCTTTCTTTCCCTCTTTCTATAATGGAGATAGTCGCACGTAATGACAGATCACGGCCATATTATTAAAAGCTTGTGGTAAGAATGGGTTTCGTTCGAGTGCCCGGAAATAATATTCCAAAGCTTTCGTATGTTCTCCATTGCTTGTGTGGATAAGGCCTATGTTATAGAGTATATAACTTCGATCATAGGGATCAATTTCGAGTCGCGTAGCTTCATAATAATTATGTAAAGCTTCCGCATAATTTCCTTCGGATTGAGCTGACATCCGTTACGGTTGTTCATTCTAGTCAAATAATCCCCGTTCCAGAACCGTACGTGAGATTTCAATCTCATACGGCTCCTCCCTTCTGTACATAATGAATGATAAGAATCCCTGGAATAAAAAAAAAAAAGATATTGCAAGATTCTCATTTTATGAACTGCCAGGGGCTAGCATTTTTACAAGAAATCTCTAGCCAGCCTTCCTGCAAGAGGTCTTTTCTTAACATACAGCGTATTGGTGGTAGATAGAAAAAGTAACTCCAACAATTTCTTTGTCCTCAACGCCTCCTATTTCCAGGAATGAGTCACTTCAACGGACTTCGATGGTTCTACGGGTATCCAAAGTACGAACGAGATGGATGTTTGTTGTCCCAACCACTTTTGTTTGTTAGTCCCGATCCCGATAAGGAAAAGGGAATAAGTTCTAACTAAAGTTTTCTTGTTGTTGATTCCTAGGTGTAGTGCTTCTTCCTCTATGCCGCCTATTGGTATTAGTGGAGTAGGATTGACTTGTAAGAACCTATAGGTGGAACCTTTCGCTCAATACTCAAATTGAAAATGAAAGCATCTGAGGCTGCATCACTCGGGGATACACGATAGAAGGAATTGTTCTATTTCCAAACTTCACCTTCACGAAGCGTAGGTTTCTTTCGAGTTTCTTTTCAGATAATATATAAAATCTTTTTCGTTCTATACCAAATCATGTGCCTTTCTCGCTCGTAAGACGGAGAATGGTAAATAAATAAAAAGAATCAAATCGCACCATCTCTGTAATAGGTAAATGCCTCTTTTTCTCCTAAAGTTGTCGGAATTATTCGTAATAAGATATTGGCTACAATTGAAGAGGTCTTATCAATAAAATTTCCATTTATCCGTGATCTAGGCATAGTTCACAATCCACTCCCTAATTCTTCTCATTACCTCTCGTAGGATAAGAATCCCACAAACAAAGGAATTGGACAGTACGAAATCACATAAAAAAAAGACTCGGGGGATAAAAAAAACCTGTATGTTTTTTTTATCCCCCGAGCCGCGAATCTTTTTTTTACTTTGAGAAAAAACTTTTCTATTTTTCGAATTGTTTGCATTGCTGCATCAGATCCATATAGCAGAGCGTTTTTGAACTCGCTTTTTTTTCTCTTGGTTACGTGTCTTCGTCGCTACACGTAGCCAGAGAAAAGCGAGTTTGATCGTCAAGGAACTTTTCAATGGCAACCTCAGTGTTCCTACCCTCGTGAATTAGAAAGAATTCGTCAATGAATCGCCTGTTTCTTTCCGCGTTCGCTTTTTGAGGGTCTATTGTCCTTTCTTTCCGGCTTAGTTCAGACTCTGTCCATAGTAGTCTTTCCTGGAACCAGGAAACCCGGCTCTCCAATTCCTGGATCATTGAGGTTGATGTTCGAGAGAGCTCTCGGTATGAATCCCGAGAGCTTATGAGATTTCTTTGCATATTATCATATTATATATGCAGAGCGCGGCTAAGCCGACTACTCTGCTGTTGTTCTGTCTCTGTCGTGCCAGCTCGGAGGCGAGCAAATGGTTTTGCTCCCATAGAATCTGGGACTGGTCTTGCCGATCGAGAGGACCCTCCTGGATGTCCCGGTTGTATAGCGGATGCAAAAAAAGGAAGCAATCCTTTATTTTCCAGGTCTGGATTGCGATGCGACGCTCCATTCGGATATTGATGGGCAGAACTATCCCGCGGACTTGACATGAATCTTGTTTCCGAAAATACCTGACTTCCGAAGGCAGAGTCCTAGTGAAGGTAAAGAGATTCTTAGATTGTGGGGCAACCCAATAGCAGAAGCAGAACGTTACTAAAAAAAAAAATAGAAGAGTGGTCAACCTCCGCGAAAATAGTAAGAACCTTGTGAACGGTCGGATGAGATTGACCCGTTGGATCAGTACCCACAAGAGTTTCATTCCTTTTCGTACCACTGTAATCCTAGCCATATTACTAAGTGCTTGGGTAAGGTTGATCCGGTAGATCAGTCCTCCCAACAGTAGAATCAAAAGATGAGTCCGACAGCAAAAAAATAAAAGAGTCTGACGGATATTAATTACCTCGATTCGCATAATCATAGAATTACCTCCATTTTTTTATTCTGTTTTCTTTATCTCTCTTACCTTACGTATTTTCGAATTCGCGATTCACCGGGTTTCTAGGCCATAATCAGAACATCAGATTTTTTCGGAGAGATGGCCGAGCGGTCCAAGGCGTAGCATTGGAACTGCTATGTAGGCTTTCGTTTACCGAGGGTTCGAATCCCTCTCTCTCCGTCCCTTCACGGAATTCACGAACCTTATTGACCACGATGTATCAAATCAAATTGAATACTTCCATCAAAGGGATCTTTCTTTGATAGAAATTCTTGATTACTCATTTTTGTAGTTTTGTAGTACGGAAAAATACTGGAAAGAGCAGCCAAGGAATAAAAATATCCCCGCCGATCTATGATACATAACTGGGAACTCCCCTATCTTAGGTCGATTTATTTTGTCGAAAAGGGGGCCAAAATTCCCGAAGCTTTGTTCTTTTAGTTAGGTTCAAGTTTGACGGGAATAATATTCTACAACTCGCAACTCTTCGATTTTCAAACCAACCCCACGACGCGCTATTATTTGCTTGACTAATCCTTTATATTGGGATGAGTAAAGAGTCAAATGTTCTGGCAATTTCTTCTGGGAGGATAATTTCTTCTGGGAGGATAATTTATTCTGGGAGGATGAAGCAAGAGAATTTTGAATGAGAGCTCTGGTTTTTTGTTCATCCTTCGTTGTAATAATATCTTGGGGTTTGCAGCGATAACTTGGGATATCTACTAGACAACCATTAACTAAAATATGTCTATGATTAACTAATTGCCGGGCCCCGGGAATGGTCGAAGCCATACCCAATCGAAAAATAATGTTATCCAAACGCATTTCAAGTAATTGTAGTAAAACCTGACCTGTTGATCCTTTGGTTTTGCTAGCGATACGAACGTAATTAAGTAATTGTCGCTCTGTCAGACCATAATGAAAACGCAATTTTTGTTTTTCCTCTAGACGACTCCGATATTGAGATTTTTTGATTTTCTTTTTCTTTTGGTCGTTCTTTGGGAGGCGTTTAGTAGTTAGTCCCGGTAAATTCCCCAGACGTTTTATTTTTTTGAGACGAGGCCCTCGGTAACGAGACATAAAGACTCCTTTTTTATTGAAAATGGAATTGACTAAATTAAGACTGAACTAAATGATAAACGAAGCAAACTCGACTGAAGTACTGTACTATAAAGAAGAATGCGATAAGTTGTATCAATATTCAGACTCTTTGGTTTATATAGCAAGTTAAGAATACTTTTCTTGATTTGTTACTAACTGCTCGAAGCTTTTTTTTTATTCATAGTTGGAAGTTCTTACGACCTACTCGATCAGTTACTTTTTGAAAGACGGTAAAAAAGTCTTTTCAATATTCTATTCCTTGGTGTCAAGGAGACATTCAAGGTTCAAAGTAGAAAATCGAACAAATAAAAAAGCCGGCTATCGGAATCGAACCGATGACCATCGCATTACAAATGCGATGCTCTAACCTCTGAGCTAAGCGGGCTCACATAACAGAAATTTTGCATAGGAATTCCGCAAACTGCCAGGATCTTAGCTATTCAGAAATCCTCTAGCATTCTAGCATATAGAAAGAATCGAATTCAGAATGAATATTCTCTAACAAGAAATCTCAAATAGAATTTTATATCCTTTTTCAATTGAAATCAAAATCAATCGAATTTTTCTTTTGATTTTCGATGTCTCATTGATTCTAGTTTTCGTTTGATTCTCTTTTCGATTTATATTTATATGATTCTAAAGAATCAAGATAATAAGGATACAATACAGAACAGAAAAAAAAAAAAATGAGATATTCCTCTGGTTTCATTCAGAGCGATAAGACAACAAAGAATCGACCGTTTAAGTATGAAAAACAGCGCCGTAAAAATGAGAAGAAGAGAGGCATATATTCTATGGTATAGAGCCATCCATGTTGAATTGCGGATTCATCAATGCTAGAATCATTTCTGATTGGCCAAAATACCTGTTCTCGGATAGATAAGATACATAAGAAATCAAATAGCAGTAAACGGAGAAACTTTTTAGATTTTTAGATATAGAATCCTATCTAATCTAATGAATTCAAAGGTTACGGTATAAGCAAAAATGAAAGAAAAACGAGAAAGAAAAGAAAGAGGGGGAAAGGGATCCTAGGTTCAAAACAAAAAAGGGGATATGGCGAAATTGGTAGACGCTACGGACTTGAGTGAATTGAGCCTTAGTATGGAAACCTACTAAGTGAAAACTTTCAAATTCAGAGAAACCCTGGAATCAAAAATGGGCAATCCTGAGCCAAATCCTATTTTCAGAAAAAAAGGGGGGTTCCGAAAACAAGAATCCAAAAAGGATAGGTGCAGAGACTCAACGGAAGCTCTTCTAACGAATGGGGTAGACTGCGTTGCTAGAGGAATCTTTCAAAGGAAGGGATGAAGGATGAAACTAGATACATACGTATACTGAAATAATCAAACGATTCATATTAATTCCTCCCCGAATCCTTCTTTTTTTATATGAAAAATGGAAGCATTATTGTGAATTGTGAATCGATCCCCACAAATTCAGTGATCAAATCATTCACTCCATAGTCTGATAGATCTTTTAACGAACTGATTAATCGGACGAGAATAAAGATAGAGTCCCATTCTACATGTCAATAGCAATACCGACAACAATGAAATTTATAGTAAGAGGAAAATCCGTCGACTTTAGAAATCGTGAGGGTTCGAGTCCCTCTATCCCCAATCACACTAAAAAACAAAGGCCCATCCCCCTACTTTTTTATCAGCGGTTCCATTCCACGATATGTTTCTGATTCACTCTACACTTTGCCAACTAGATCGGAGCAGAAATGCTCCTCGGTTATTACAAGTCCTTGAGATGTATGATATACGTACAAAAGAACATCCCTGAGTAAGGAACCCCCGTTTGAATCATTCACAATACATATCATGATTCTTAATTCAATGAAACCTACAAAGTATTCTTGTTGAAGATCTCAGAAATTACCTGGGTAAGACTTTGGAATGCTTTTTGATTCTCTTTCATGTGAATTGACAGAGACCTAATCCATCGAGTAGGATGGGTATAATATATCGGGAAGGGTCGGGATAGCTCAGCTGGTAGAGCAGAGGACTGAAAATCCTCGTGTCACCAGTTCAAATCTGGTTCCTGGCATGTAGTTACTAATAGATACTCATCCAAATTCGATATGGATCATCAGACATATTGGTTAATAGTCTAGACCACGACCCATAACTTCTCCATCTAGGTGTCTATAGATATACCTCCCTATCTTTTTGTAGATAGGAAAAGAAAAGAATTCCATGCTGTTTCGGCTTCTTTTTTCTTTGTTTCTATGATACCTCTTCTCATTCAAACAAAAAATATGAATTCTTCCTATCCAAAAAGTAAAGTTAGTTGTTTGAAAACCCAACAGTCCGATCTTAAAGAAAGAGTGGATAGTTGGGAATAGGCAAGATTCATTTCAGATATAGTCCAAATAGAATCTCAGCAACCCCTTTTCGTTTTTTATTTCCCATTCCCTTTCACCACTCGCTCCTCCGTGACTTTTGAGAGCCCATCTAAGTGCTGTGCGCGGTACAAAGTTCGTGGTGCAGAACTCTTTTTTTGTTCATTTTAGTAGCCCGGCTCCCCCGAAAGAAAGATCTTCCAAATTGGAAAATTGTAATGAAAACCTATTTTTGATTGAGCCCACCTATAATACGCATGAGAATTCAATGAATCTCTTTGATCTAGAACAGAATAGAAAACGATTCCTTGAATGTCTGTAGGCGTAGAAGTGAAGATTGATATTCAAAGAGCGTCTTGTATTTCATAGAAATTAGGCGCAATATAATCCTTTCGTAAGGGCCATCCTATCCAGCTTTCAGGCATCAAAATACGTTTCAGGTGTGGATGATTCTCATAAGAGATTCCCAACATATCATAGGATTCCCGTTCTTGAAAATCCGAACTTTTCCAAATCCAGAAAACCGACGGAATTCTAGGATGGCTCCTTGGGACAAATACTTTTATGCATACCGCTTCTGGTTGATCCAGACCAGACTGTATTCTCGTAAGATGATACACACTAGCTAACAGTCCCCCTGGTGCTACATCATAGGCACACTGGGAGCGTAGATAATTGTAACCAGATACATATGAAATGACAGCAATGGAGTGCCAATCCTCGGGTTTTATTTGTAAAGTTTCGATTCCTTGATAATCGAAGCCCAAAGATCTATGAACTAGTTCATGCTTGACTAGCCAGGCGGACAAACGACCCTGCATTTTTTTTTTGAATCTCTCCCGGATTTTCATTTGAATAAGGATTTCGCATTTACGATGAAATTTTTAAAAATGTACCTGACCCGCGGTTTGTTATTCTGTACAAAAGAAAAGCATCCTGCCTAATTCACTCATTCT